TTTAATTTTTGAAGTTAAAGTAAATTGAAATTATGCAATTAAGTCGTTGATTGTTTTCTACAAATCATAAGGATATAGGTACTTTATATTTTCTTTTTGGTTCTTGGGCAGGTATGTTAGGTACTGCTTTAAGAATAGTAATTCGTATGGAGTTGGCTCAGCCTGGTTCTTTTTTAGGGGATGATCAAATTTATAATGTAATAGTTACTTCTCATGCTTTAATAATGATTTTTTTTATGGTAATGCCTATTATGATAGGTGGTTTTGGAAATTGATTGATACCTTTAATGATAGGAGCTCCTGATTTGGCTTTTCCTCGTGTAAAAAAAATGAGATTTTGGCTTCTTCCTCCTTCTTTTCTTCTTTTGTTAGCTTCTGCTGGTGTTGAGAGTGGTGTTGGTACTGGTTGAACAATTTATCCTCCTTTGTCTAGGGGTTTAGCTCATTCAGGGGGTTCTGTTGATCTTGCTATTTTTTCTTTACATATAGCTGGTGCTTCTTCTATTATAGCTTCTATAAAATTTATTACTACTGTTATAAAAATGCGTTCTCCTGGTATTACTTTTGATCGTTTACCTCTTTTTGTTTGATCTGCTTTTATTACTGCTTTTCTTCTTTTGTTATCTTTACCTGTTTTGGCTGGAGCTATAACTATGCTTCTTACTGATCGTAAAGTTAAAACTACTTTTTTTGATCCAGCTGGGGGAGGTGATCCTATTTTGTTTCAGCATTTGTTTTGGTTTTTTGGTCATCCTGAGGTTTATATTCTTATTTTACCTGGTTTTGGTATGATTTCTCATGTTGTTGCTCATTATTCGGGTAAGCAAGAACCTTTTGGTTATTTAGGTATGGTTTATGCTATGGTGGCTATAGGAATATTAGGTTTTCTTGTTTGGGCTCATCATATGTTTACTGTTGGTATGGATGTTGATACTCGTGCTTATTTTACTGCAGCTACTATGATAATAGCTGTTCCTACTGGAATAAAGGTTTTTAGTTGGATGGCTACTTTGCAGGGTTCTAATATTCGTTGGGAAGCTCCTTTGTTATGGGCTTTAGGTTTTATTTTTTTATTTACTTTAGGGGGTTTGACTGGTGTTGTTCTTTCTAATTCTAGCTTAGATATTGTTCTTCATGATACTTATTATGTTGTTGCTCACTTTCATTATGTTCTTTCTATGGGTGCTGTTTTTGCTATTTTTTCTGGTTTTACTCATTGGTTTTCTTTGTTTACTGGTGTAGCTTTACATTCACAATTAAGAAAGGTTCAATTTTTTTTAATGTTTGTTGGTGTTAATCTTACTTTTTTTCCTCAACATTTTTTAGGTCTTTCAGGAATGCCTCGTCGTTATGCTGATTATCCTGATGCTTATACTAGTTGGAAATTAGTTTCTTCTGTTGGTTCTGTTGTTTCTTTAGTTGCTGTAATTTTTTTTATGTTTTTGGTTTGGGAGGCTTTTGTTGTTCGTCGTAAGGTTTTTTCTTTTGATTTTGTAGGATCTTCTTTAGAATGGCAGTATAAGTCTTTTCCACCTTCTCATCATACTTATGGTGAAACTCCTTTTGTTGTTATGGTTAAGTAGTTTTTTATAGGTTAATTTCATTTTGGTTTAAATGGCAACTTGGTTACAGTTAGGGTTTCAGGATGCATCTTCTCCTTTAATGGAAGAGTTAATTTATTTTCATGATTATATTTTAATTGTTCTTGTTTTAATAACTATTGTTGTTTTTTATGGTTTATTTAGTCTTCTTTTTATTTTTAGTACAAATCGGTTTTTTTTAGATAGTCAAGTTATTGAAACTGTTTGAACCATAGTTCCTGCTTTTATTCTTATTTTTATAGCTTTTCCTTCTTTACAGCTTTTATATTTAATAGATGAGGTTAATGATCCTTGTTTAACAATAAAGGCTTTAGGTCATCAGTGGTATTGAAGTTATGAATATACTGATTATTGTAAATTAGATTTTGATTCTTATATGATTTCTATTGATGATTTGTCTTTTGGTTCTTTACGTCTTTTGGAAGTTGATAATCGTGTTATAGTTCCTAGTCATAATTCTATTCGAGTTTTGGTTAGTTCTTCTGATGTTTTACATTCTTGAGCTATTCCTTCTCTAGGAGTAAAGATGGATGCTGTTCCTGGTCGTTTAAATCAAATAACTTTTATGTGTCCTCGTAGGGGTATTTTTTATGGGCAGTGTTCTGAGATTTGTGGTTCTAATCATAGTTTTATGCCTATTGTTATTGAATCTATTCCTTTTGAAATTTTTGAAAATTGAGTTTTTAATTTTGTGGAGTAAGTTATTATTAAATTAATATATTCTTTAGTTAGCTAATTTTTAAGTATTAGACTCTTAATCTAATTATGACAGTTAAAGTCTGTCACTAAAGTATGCCACAACTTGAGTTTTTTTGGTGAGGTTTAAATTTTTTTTTCTGCTGGTTTTTTTTTATTTTTTTATTTTTTTATTTGACTAAAGTTAAGCTTTTTTTTTATAAAAAGAATTTTGTTATTAAATTATATAATGTTTCTGATTATTCGGATATTTGATTATGATAATTTTAAATTCTATTTTTGATCAGTTTTATCCTAATGTTTTTCTTTTTGTTCCAATTTCTATTTTGTGTTTATTAATTAAAATTTCTTGATGTTTTTTTATGGTAAGTAAATCTTGATTAAATAATCGTTTTCAAGTTTTTTGATTAAATTTTGTTGTTATTTCTTTAGGTTTAATTTTTCAGACTACATCTCGTAAAACTTTGCCTTGGGGGGGTCTTTTAGTTACTGTTTTTATTTTTATTTTGTCTATAAATTTATTAGGTCTTTTTCCTTATAAATTTACTAGTACTAGTCATGTTTCTATAACTTTTAGTTTGGGTTTTCCTTTATGATTAGGAGTGAAACTTTTTGGTTTTTATTCTTTTTTTAGAGCTCGTTTAAGATATTTTGTACCTCAAGGTACTCCTTTTGTTCTTATTCCTTTAATGGTTTGGATAGAAACTTTAAGTTTTTTTGCTCAACCTCTTGCTTTAGGATTACGTCTTGCTGCTAATTTAACGGCTGGTCATTTGTTAATATTTTTACTTGCTACTACTATTTGGTCTTTTATTAATGTTTATTATGTTTTTTTTCCTCTTTGTTTTGTTTTTTTTCTTCTTTTTGTTTTAGAATTAGCTGTTGCTTGTATACAAGCTTATGTTTTTACTGCTTTAGTACATTTTTATTTGCAGGAAAATTTATAATTATTATGAATCATCAGCATCCTTATCATTTGGTTGATCAAAGGCCTTGACCTATAGTTTCTTCTTTAGGTGTTTTAGTAAGTACTGTTGGATTAGTTTTGTGGTTTAATGGTTTTGGGTTTTTTGTTGTTTTTTTAGGTTTAGTTTCTTTATTTCTTGTTGTTTTTTTTTGGTGACGAGATGTAATTCGTGAATCTACTTTTCAAGGTAATCATACTAGAGTTGTAGGAGTTGGTTTACGTTTTGGTATGGTATTTTTTATCACGTCTGAAGTTCTGTTTTTTTTTGCTTTTTTTTGAGCTTTTTTTCATAGAAGTTTGGCTCCTTCTATTGAATTGGGTGTTTGTTGACCTCCTTGTGGTATTTATCCTTTGGATCCTTTTTTAATTCCTTTGTTAAATACTGCTGTTTTATTATCTTCTGGTGTTACTATAACTTGATCTCATCATAGTATTATTGAGAAAAATTGGTTTAGTTCTGTTCAGGGTTTATTTTTTACTATTTTATTGGGTTTGTATTTTACTGGTTTGCAGGCTTGAGAGTATTTTGATGCTCCTTTTACCATTTCTGATGGTGTTTATGGTTGTACTTTTTTTGTAGCTACTGGATTTCATGGTTTACATGTTATTATTGGTACGACTTTTCTTTCTGTTTGTTTTTTTCGTTTGTTATTTTATCATTTTTCTGATAGTCATCATTTTGGTTTTGAAGCGGCTGCTTGATATTGGCATTTTGTTGATGTTGTTTGGTTATTTCTTTATATTTCTATATATTGGTGGGGAAGATAAAAAAGAGAGGAAGGTTTAAACTTCCATCTTTCTGGTTTCAAGCCAGATACATTTGTTCTGTCATCTCTTTAAAATGAAAAGGTTTGTTTTTATTTTGTTGGTAGTAATAATAGTTATTGGTTTATTGTGCTTTTTAATTTACTTTTTACCTTCTCGTTTACCAGATAGGCAGAAGAGTTCTCCTTATGAATGTGGTTTTGATCCTTTAAATTCTGCTCGTGTACCTTTTTCTTTTCGGTTTTTTCTTGTAGCTATTCTTTTTCTTCTATTTGACTTAGAAATAGCTTTATTATTTCCTTTACCTTATTCTTTTACTATATTTTTGGATCAGGTTTTGGTTGTATTTTTAAGATTTTTTTTTATTTATCTTCTTACTATTGGTTTAGTTTATGAGTGAGTGAATGGAGGACTTAATTGGGCTAGCTAAGTTAAATAAAAGTTATGAGTATTTTGTTATTAAGTTCTGTGGGTGTTTTTTTAGTTTCTTTAATAAGGCCTTTGAAGCTAATTTGAGGGTTGGTTGTTTTTTTTAGTTGCTTTGTTTTTTTTATTTGTCTTTTTTTATTTGGTAAAAATTTGAAAGTTATATCTTCTTTGTTTTATAATTTAGGTTTGGATAATATTAGTATATCTTTAATTATTTTGAGTTGTTGACTTTTACCTTTAACTTTATTAGCAAGTCAAGGTCATATGTCTTTTTATAGTTTAATTAATCAACGTTTGTATTGTGTTTTGCTTATTTTTGTTCTTATTAGTTTGATTATTACTTTTAGTTCTTTAGAATTGTCTTTGTTTTATATTTCTTTTGAATCAACTCTTATTCCTATATTAATAATTATTTCTCGTTGAGGTTCTCAATATGAACGTTATCAGGCTAGTATTTATTTTATGTTTTATACATTAGCTGGATCTTTACCTTTTTTGGTTTCTTTGTTGAGAATAAAAGTTTTATTAGGTTCTCTTTTTTTTCCTTTTTTTAATTATTTTTTTGTTTTTGAGTTTTTTTATAAAGATTTTTCTTTTTTATGATGAAGTTTTACTTTTTTAATATTTATTGTTAAGATGCCTATATATGGTTTTCATCTTTGATTACCAAAGGCTCATGTGGAAGCTACTGTTGCGGGTTCTATGCTTCTTGCAGCTGTTCTTTTGAAGTTGGGAGGTTATGGTCTTATTCGTATGTTAGGATTGTTTAGTTTTGTTAAATTTTATAGTATAAAAATTTTTATTGTTTCTTTTTGTATTTGAGGTTCCTTTATTACAGGGATAATTTGTTTTTGTCAGAGAGATTTAAAGTCTTTAATTGCTTATTCTTCTGTTGGTCATATGAGTTTAGTAGCAAGAGGAGTGTTTTTAGGTTTGAAAAGTTCTATAAAAGGTTCTATGGTTTTAATGATATCTCATGGTTTAGTTTCTTCAGGTCTTTTTTGTTTGGCTAATTTATTGTATGAACGGAGGGGTACTCGTACTTTAGGTTTAATTCGGGGTTATAAGTGTTTAATGGGATTAATTTCTTTTTGGTGGTTAATTTCTTGTGCAGCTAATTTAGGTCTTCCTCCTTTACCAAATTTTATAGGTGAATTAATGATTATTATAAGATTAAGTTCTTTAAGATTTTCTTTTGTTTTTATAGCAGGGGGAGCAGTTGTTGCTAGGGCTGTTTATTCTTTATTAGTATTTCAACTTACTCAATCTAAAAAGTTAATTAAAGTTTTTTCTAATCTTTCAGAAGTTAGTATTCGGGAACATATTTTGATTTTTTCTCATGTTTTTCCTCTTTTGTTATTAATATTAAAACCTAAAATTATTTTTATTGGTTTTTAATTTTTTTAGGAAAGAATAATTAAAATATAATTTTAGTTTGTGGAATTAAGCTTAATGGTTAAAATCCATTTTTTTTCCTTTTGAGATTTACAGGGTTAATAAAAGTTTTCTAAGCTTATTATTTTGCGGTTCAATTCCGTTAAAATCTCGTTAAATTTTTTATTTTTTATCATAAAGTATGTTTTTTTTAATTAATTTGTTTTTTAGAGAGATATATTTTTTTATTGTTTTTTGTGTTTATTTTTATTTTTTTTATAAATTTAAATTTTTTATTTTTTAATAGATTATAAGTAAGGAGAGAAAGTAGTTTAATTAAAATTTTCGGTTTCGGCTCGTTTGTTTTTGGTTTGAATCCAAACTTTCTTTATGAAGTTTTTGTTATTTACTAATTGTTTTGTTTTCTTTTTTGGTGTTTTAGGTATTTTATTAAAACGAAGTCATTTGTTGACTGTTATGTTGTGTTTGGAGTTACTTCTTGTTTCTTTGTATCTAAAATTTTCTATAATATTTGGTGTTTATAAAGGATTTTCTTTTTTTGGTTTTAGTTTAATTCTTTTAACTTTTTCTGCTTGTGAAGCTAGGTTAGGTTTGTCTTTACTGGTAAATATATCTCGTTCTTTTAATAGGGATAATATTTTTTCTTTGAATTTGCTTCGTTTATAGGTTTGTTTAATATGAAAAGAAAGATGTATAATTTTTTTGGGATTTATAGGTTTAATAATATTTTGCTAAAATTTTTATTTTGCGGTTCGATTCCGTTAATTTCTCGATGAAAGTTATTTTTTTTTTAGTGTGTATAAATTTATTTGTTTTTGTTATTATATTTATTAAAATATTTTCTATTTTTTATCGTTTTAATGTTTTGGAAAGTTATTATTCTGTTTTTGGTTTAGTTTTTAGAGGTCAAATTATTTTTTATGATTTTGGTCTTTTTAGGTTAAGTTCTTTAAAGATTCTAAGTTTTTTAAGATTTTTAGGTTTTTATTTTTATTTGAGTTTTGGTTGTCCTAAAATAAATGTTATTTTTTTTGATTGGTTAGGAAAAGAAGGATTTTTAGGTAAATTTTCTTTTTTTTTTGATTTTTTTTCTTTGACTTTTTTTTTTGTTGGTATTTATGTTACTTGATCTATAGTTCAATTTTCTTATTATTATATGGAAGGAGATAATAACTGATTTGGATTTTTTCGTCTTCTTTTGATTTTTCTTTTAAAAATGTTATTACTTGTTAGTTCTAGGAATTTGTTTTTTATTTTTGTTGGTTGGGAAGGAGTAGGATTTTTATCTTTTCTTTTAATAAGATGGTGAAGAACTCGTGTGGATGCTAAAAGGTCTGCTTTAGAAGCTGTTGTTTATAAACGTATAGGTGATGTAGGATTTTTAATTCTTCTAAGTTTTTGTTTTATTTATTTAAAAACTTGATCTTTGTTAGATATTTCTTTTTTATTGGAGAAATCTAGAGATTTTGTAATTAACGGTGTTTTATTTAGCGGTTTATTGGCTAGTGTTGCAAAGTCTGCTCAAATAGGTTTTCATTCTTGATTACCTGCTGCTATGGAGGGTCCTACTCCTGTTTCTGCTTTATTACATAGTTCTACTATGGTTGTAGCTGGTGTTTTTTTTCTTATTCGTTTAGGGAATTTAATAAAATTTTCTTCGTTTTTTTGTAGATTCTGTCTTTTTATTGGTGGTTTAACTTCTTTGTTTGCGGCAAGAGTGGCTTTGGTTCAATATGATATAAAGAAGATAATTGCTTATTCTACTACTAGGCAGTTGGGTTTAATGGTTGTTTCTATAGGTTTGGGAAGTTATTTTATTGCTTTTTTTCATATATGTACTCATGCTTTTTTTAAGGCTATGCTTTTTCTTTGTTCTGGAAGAGTAATACATAGTTTAAACAAAGAACAAGATATTCGTAAGATGGGAGGTTTATTTTATATTCTTCCTGTGACTGGTTCTTGTGTTCTTTTAGGGAGTTTAGCTTTAATAGGTGTTCCTTTTTTAGCTGGGTTTTATTCTAAGGATTTAATTTTAGAATTTGGTCTTATTAGATTTTCTAATTTTTTAGGTATTTTTCTTTCTTTTATTTCTTCTATTTTTACTGTTATTTATAGATTTCGTATAATTATTTATTGTTTTTTATATCCTATGTTGGGCAGAAGTTTGTTAATTTTTTCTGAGGAAAATTTAAATTTAATTTTTTCTATTTTTCGTTTAGGGATAGGTACTATTTTTTCTGGGTGGTTTTTTTGTTTTTATGTTTTCCCTTCTGTTGTTTTTGTTTTGCCTTTTTATTTAAAGAGGTTAACTTTGTTTTTAATATTTTTTGGTATTCTTTTTGGGTTAAGTTTTTATTTTGGTTTTAATTTTTTTATTTTTTCTTATTTATGTTATTGGTTTTTATCTGTTCAGTGGTTTTTTTTATTTTTTTTTCATTCTTTGTTCTCTTATTTGTATTTTTATTTTTCTTTGTTAATAAGAAGACGTTTATTAGATTATGGTTGATTTGAGAATTTAGGACCTCAGGGAAGAGGATTTTTAGTTTATAGAAGATCTTCTTCTTTTCAAAAAATTTATAGAGGTTATATAAAGTATTATATTTTTTTTTCTTTTTTAACTGCATTAGTTTTTTTTACTCTTTTAGTCTTTTTTTAAGTTTATAAAGCACGAAGGGAAGAGTTTTCTTTTTTTTGTGAAATGTTTAATACAGCTATTAATGTAATTAAAAGAATATATCCAGCAAGTAAGAAGAATATAATCATTGAAGAGTGAAATAAATATGAAGATCCTTCTATATCTATGGATCTAGATAATTTTTTTTTTATTTTTAATTTTTTTCATTTTTTTTTATTTATTAAGGTAATTGTCCAAAATGTAGTTATTAAAGAAAGAATAATTATTTCTTTAATTTTTCTTATTATAGGAAATCGATCTTTTGTTATTGCTCTTGAGTAAATAAATACAATTAACATGCCCCCCATATAAATTAATAATAGAATAAATGCTAGGAATCTTATTCCTATTTTTGAAAGAATTAGGCATCCAGATATTGATACTATAACTAGTCCTAAAGCTGAGAAGTAAGGAGATATCCTGTAAAAAACTAAAGATCTTCCAAATAGAATTATTATTAATAATAAATATGTTTTCATTTTTAGATTTTATTTTTAGTAATTGTTATTGGGTGATTATTTTCTGTAATTATTATTTTTGTTTGATTTATAATATGGTTGGTCCTATTCGTAAGAAACATCCTATCTTAAAGATAGTTAAATCTACTTTTATCACTTTGCCTTGTCCTAGAAAATTTTTTATCTGGTGAAACTTTGGTTCTTTATTAGGATTGTGTTTAATAATTCAGTTATTAACTGGAATTTTTTTAGCTATGCATTATACTGCTGATATAAGTTTGGCTTTTTCTTCTGTTGGTCATATATGTCGTGATGTAAGTTATGGTTGACTTTTGCGTAGAATTCATGCAAATGGGGCTTCTTTATTTTTTATTTGTTTATATGTTCATATAGGTCGTGGAATTTATTATGGTTCTTATGTAAACTTTGAAACTTGGAAAGTAGGTGTTTTATTATTATTTTTAGTTATGGCTACTGCTTTTGTTGGATATGTTCTTCCTTGAGGGCAAATGTCTTTTTGAGGTGCAACGGTAATAACAAATCTTTTATCTGCTATACCTTATTTGGGTATTTTATTAGTTCAGTGAGTTTGGGGCGGTTTTTCTGTGGATAAAGCTACTCTTATTCGATTTTTTACTTTTCATTTTTTACTTCCTTTTATAATTTCTGCTTTAAGAATAGTTCATCTTTTATTTTTACATCAAACAGGTTCTAAAAACCCTATTGGGATAGATTCAAACTCAGATAAGATTCCTTTTCATGTATATTATACTGTTAAGGATTTTTTATGGTTTTTTATTATTCTATTTTTTTTAAGAGTAATTGTTCTTTTTTTTCCTAATGTTTTTACAGATCCGGAAAATTTTATTCCTGCTAAACCTTTGGTTACTCCTGTTCATATACAACCGGAATGATATTTTTTGTTTGCTTATGCTATTCTTCGTTCTATTCCTAAAAAGTTAGGAGGTGTTTTAGCTTTAGTTGGAGCTATTGCAGTTCTTTTTTTAATTCCTCTTTTGCACGTATCTAGACAACAATCTAGTATATTTCGTCCATTAAGTCAATTAGTTTTTTGATTTTTAGTTGTTTGTTTTTTTCTTCTAACTTGGTTAGGAGGTCAGCCTGTTGAGAGTCCTTATATAGAGTTGGGTCAAATTGCTTCGGTTATTTATTTTTCTATTTTTTTTTTATGGTTTCCTTTAGTTTCTTTTTTAGAGAATTTTCTTATTTTTGATTTTAATGTTTCAAGAAGTAGTTTAAAATAAAATAATGGCTTTGGGTGTCATTGATAAAAGTTTGATTCTTTTTTTCTTGATTTATTAGTATAAGAAAATAAGGTTTGAACTTATTCTTAAGAAATCAAAATTCTTTGTACTTCCGTTATACTATTTCTTATTTTATTTTGAGTTGAAGCCTTATGGGTTTAGGTTTTTGGCCGTTAACCAAAAGATAGCAAGATCAATACTTGTCAACTTAATTTAAACTAAGATAGCAAAGTAGGTTAATGCAAAAGATTTAGGATTTTTCATCAAAGGTTCAAATCCTTTTTTTAGTTTGTAAAAGTTAGGGTTTAAACCTAAGTTTTTTGCTTGCAAAGCAAATATTTTTCTAAATTACTTTCACCTGGTTAAGAAGTTTAAGTTAAAAACTAATAGCCTTCAAAGCTTTAATTATAGATTAAAATTCTATAACTTCTGGGTTCTATAGTGTAAATAACATATTAGATTGCAAATCTTTAGATACGGTTTAAAACTTCCGTTAGAACTTCAATATGGTTTGAGTTGCACAAACTTTTTCTCTGTGTAAAGGAGAAGCTTTCTTCATAGCTACATCTTGTTAAAGTAAAGTAAGCTAATGATAAGCTTTTAGGCTCATGTCCTAAGAATGGAAGGATAGAAACCTCCCTTTATTTTTATGTTTAAAAATAAGAAAATGCTAGGGTTTAACTAGCTATTATGGTTTGACAATCCATGGTTATAATGTTTAACTAATTTTCTTTTTCTATTTTTTATTGTTTTTAGTAATAAAATTCTATACTTGTTTAATATTGTTTACTAAGCTTTAGTTCTAAAAATAAGAGGGTTTAGTTTAGGATAAAAAATGAGAAGAACTAAAATTAGTTAAGGTTAAATTATAGTATTTATTAATATTCTAAGTTATATTATTGGGGTGGGGTTGGTGGGTTTACTAACTCTTATAATATATATATATATATATATAGCAAATTTTAAGCTTTATTGAAGATTTAAACTTCTTCTTTTAGTTTACAAAACTAACTGCATCTTTTGCTGGTAAAGCATTTTTATTGAGATTTTAACTCAAACTTGTTGTTTGAAGAACAACTGTTGTTTTCAACTATAAAAACTCCAAGAGCAGGTTCCCCTACTCTTACCTTGTTACGACTTTTCTCTTTTAATATAAAGAGAGTGACGGGCGGTGTGTGCGTATTTTAGAGCTTTTTTCAGTAAATTTTTATTTAATTTTCTTACTACTAAATCCTTCTTCTTTTTATTTTTTTAAATAAAGTTTCGCTATTTGTTTTTTAAGTATTGTAGCCCACTTACTTCTCTTTTCATTGGCTGCATCTTGATCTAACGTTTTGAGGTTTTTCTTTTAGCTTACTTCTTTTAATTAAGGTAAGCTGACGATGATGATATACAAGCTGTTTTCTAGAATTAAGGTAAGGTTTTTTGTGGATTATCAATTATGTAGCAGGCTCCTCTAGTTAGATCTAAAAAACCGTCAAGTCCTTTAAGTTTTAAGCTTTGGCTTTTAGTTCTTTTCTGGTGTTTAAGGTTTAACATAGCAGGGTATCTAATCCTGGTTTGTATTTAAACTTACGTGAATTTTTTTTTAGTAAATTATTTTTGTGTTTTTGTTTTTCTTTTATTTTTTACATTTGACTGTTTATTTTGTTTTTTATTTACTTGAGATTTTTTTTCACTTAAGAGTTTTCTTAACTTTTTATATTTTACGTATAACCGCGGTGGCTGGCACGTATTTTTACCAATATTTATTTCAATTATTAAGTCTAATTTTCATTAATTGCTTAATGTTTAGTACTGCTGTTGTGGTATGTTTATTTTAAAGAAAATTTTTATTTTCTTGTTTTGTTTAATAATTTCTTTTAGATTATTTTTGTTTTTCCACTAGATAAGATATTTTCTTTGCATGTATCATTAATAGGTTAAAAAGTAAAGGAAATTGGGACCAAGTTTTCTGCATAAAGAGAGGACTTAAACCTTCTATTAAAGCATTTTCAGTGCTTTGCTTTATCGTTAAGCTACTTTTGCTAGTTAAAAAAAGGATTTGAACCTTTGTTAGAAGAGCTTAGATCTTCTGCATTTACTTCTTTGCTATTTTAACTTTATTTTGTCTTAGATTTTTAACTAAGTCTTTTTGATTGGAAATCAAATGTACTTTTTTATACTTACAAAATTAAAAGTTTTCTTTATTTTTCTTCAGTATTATTATTTAGAGTTTTGTTAGAAAAATTAACTCTAGTCTTAAATTCCTTTCGTACTAGTAAGGCTCTTTTTTTCGTAGATAGAAACTGACCTGACTTGCGTCGGTCTGAACTCAGATCGCGTAGGACTTTAAAGGTCGAACAGACCTACCTTTAGAGGCTTTTGCACTTCTAGGATGTCCCGGTCCAACATCGAGGTCGCAAACTCTCTTGTCAATATGAACTCTTAAAGAGAATAACGCTGTTATCCCTGCGGTAACTTTTTTCTTTGATCAGAATATTCTGGATCTTTTGTTTTTATTAAAATTTTTAAATTTGTTAATTTTTTTTTGTTTTTCCAAAGGTTATTTTTTCTTCGTGGTTGCCCCAACCAAAGATATTTTTATTTTAGTTTTTAAGATTTAGTTAAAAGTTTATCTATTTTTTTGTTTTTATAAAAATTTTCTTAAGCTCGACAGGGTCTTCTCGTCTTACGTTTTTATATTTGTTTCTTCACAAATATACTAATTTCTTTTTTCAAAAAGGAGACAGTTTAGTTTTCGTGTTGCCTTTCATACAAGTCCTCAATTAAAGAACAAATGATTATGCTACCTTTGCACGGTCAATATACCGCGGCCGTTTAACTTTTGTCACTGGGCAGGCATTATCCCTTATAAGTTTATTTTTTTTCAAGGGACGATGTTTTTGGTAAACAGGCGAAACTAATGAATTTGCTGAATTCCTTCTTTTTGCTTTTTATATAATTTGACTTTCAGTGTTGAATAAAACTTTTTTGTGAAAATTTTTTTCTTGTTTAAATTATTTTCTTTCTTCCAATTTTTTTTTGTTAGGTAAGTTTAATTTTTTTTAGTCTTTTTAAATACTAATTTTAACATTATTTTATAATTAGAAATTATTATCCTATTAGTTTTTTTATAAGTTAAAATTTTTTTTTCATTAATTATTGTTTTTTGTTTTATTTTGCTTTAACGCTTTCTTTTTGGTGGCTGCTTCTAGGCCTACTATATTTTTTTTCTTTTTTTTTTCTTTGATTTTAACTATTAGTTTAGGCTTTTTCCTTAAATCAAAAAGTTTATCCCTTTTGATTTAGCTTTTTATTTTTATAATATAATTTTTTTTATTTATAAATAAAAGCTTGAGTTAAGGCTCGTTTCATAGGAAGCCAGCTATCACCAAGCTCGTTTCATTTTTCATGGCTAATGAAATCTCTTTATTTACTTTTGCAACAGTAATATTTTACAACCATTTTGTTGGGTTTTCATTAGATCTCTTGGTTTCGGGTTTTGATTTTTTTTTCTTTTTTTGTTGTTAAACCATAATACAAAAGGTAAGAGTCATTATTTCTTCTTTTTATAAATTTTATTTTCAATTTTTCAATTTTCCTTTAAGGTACTTTTTTGGCTTCATTTTAAATTTCTGATGATTATACTTTTATTTATTAATTTTTTATTTTTTTTAATTATTTTTAATTTTGTTTATTAAGAGGAGCTAATATTTTTTTATAACAAATAAAGGAATTTAACCTTTTTAATTAGATTTACAATCTATTGCTTAGTCTTTCAGCCATTTTGTTTATTTAACTGTATTTATTATTATGGGAGTAATTATTATTCCTAATATTGATATTATTTTTAGTATTGATTTTATTTTTTTTTTTTTTTTTTTGCGTATGTTAAGGATTATTAAGGATTTTTGTGGAAATTTTGACATTTTTGTTTTAAATGTTATTCGTAGGTAGAAGAATAGTCTTATTAATCTTCCTATTATTAGTGGTATTGTTATTATAATTGATTTTTTTTTTATAAGTGTTTTTAGTCCTAGTAGCTTTTTTATGAATCCTGTCAGTGGTGGAAGTCCTCCTAATGATAGAATTGTTATTATAGTTGTTGTGGCTTTTCATGGTTTTATTATTTTTGTCTTTTTTCTTTTGGCTATGTTTATTGTTTTTTTTGTAATGAATTTTGTAAATATTGCTGATTTTATTATTATGTAGATTGTTAACATTATTAGTGATGTTTTTTGGTTATATATAGCTATTATTATAATTCATCCTATGTGATTAATTGATGAAAAGGCCATTATCTTCCGTGTTTGTGTTTGGTTAATTCCTTTTCATGATCCTATTATAATTGATAGTATTGAGCAAAATAGTATTATTTTTTTTTTTAGTTTTTTTATTATTTTTATTGTTATTATTGAAGGTGCTATCTTTTGTCATGTTGTTATTATTAATCCTTTTGTTAGTTTTTTTCCTCTGATAACTTCTGGGAATCAAAAATGGAATGGGACTATTCTTAGCTTGAAGAATAATGCTATTGTGATTATTTTTCTTCTTATTTTTTTTATTGGTGATTTTATTAATCATGATCCTTTTTTTCATATTTTTATTAAAGTTGATTTTAATATTAGTGCAGCTGCTAGTGCTTGAATAATAAAATACTTTATAGAGGCTTCTGTTTTTCGTCGTTTTTTTGTTTTTGCTATGATGGGGATTATTGATATTGTTTTTGTTTCTAATCCTATTCATATTAGGAATCAGTGTTTTCTTGATAAGACTATTATTGTTCCTATTATTATTTTTATTATGAAGAATCTTGTAATTGTTCGTTTCATAGAACTTGGGAGGATTTTAACCTCATGCTTTCTAATTATCAGTTAGATGCCTTAACTTTAGGTTCAAGTTCATAAGAAAGTTTTTGGTGCTATTTTTTTTATTATTTTTTTTATTATTATTGTTCATAAAAGAAATCTTATTGATATTGGTAAGTATCTCTTTCATTTTAAGAACATTAGTTGATCATATCGAAATCGTGGGAGTCTTGCTCGTATTCATAAAAATGTTCTTGATAATATAGCTGTCTTTGTTGCTATTTTTATTGTATTTATTGGGAATGTTTTTATTGGTAGTTTTCCTCCTAAAAATAGAATAGAGGTTAGTGTATTTATGAATATTATTTTGGTGTATTCTGCTAGAAAAAATAATGCAAATGGTCCTCCTGCATATTCTACTTTATATCCTGATACTAATTCTGATTCTCCTTCTCTTAAATCAAATGGTGTTCGTTTTGTCTCTGCTAGTGATGATATGAATCATATGTAGGATAGTGGGATGCATGATATTATAAATCATCTTTTTTTTTGTGATTTTATTATTCTTTTTAATTTAAATCTTCCTGATAGAATAATTAGTGATAGTAGGATTGTTCTTATTCTTATTTCATAAGATATTGTTTGTGCTACTGCTCGTATTCCTCCTATTAAGGAATACTTTGATTTTGAAGCTCATCCAGATCCTAGAATTGAGTAAACTGATAGTCTTGAAATTCCTAGTATAAGTATTAATGAAAGTTTTATTTTTATTTTTGGGTTTGGGCATGGTATTATTGTTCATAGTAAAATTGCTAGTAATAAAAATATTGCTGGTGAGAGGAAAAATAATGTTGGTGTTGCTGATAGTGGCTTTAGGTTTTCCTTTATAAATAGCTTTATACCATCTGCTATTGTTTGTATTATTCCGTATGGTCCTACTATTTTGGGTCCCTTTCGTAGTTGCATATAGCCTATTATCTTTCGTTCTATTAAAACTATAAATGCTACTGCGATTAGTATAGGTATTATTATTTTAATTGTTTTTATTAGTTTAATAATTTTTTTTTTCATTTTATAATTTTATATTTAGTGTTATAATTTGTTATGTTATTTTTT